TAGCTATTTTGCTTCAATTTCTCCTATACAAAACAAATAATAAAAAAAATGGAAGATTTAGTTACGATTGGAAACAAATTTTCTATATCATTCTCCCTGGATCCTTTACTCATATTCAAAAATTTGGATTCTTGATCCAATTGCAAAAACTTATGTTTCATAATTTTAGAATCAATTCTAATCTAAATTGTATAAAAATTACGATAATGTATATTATTCCTCGAATCGTTCGTTGAGAGGTATAAAGGATTAAATCCCTTTAAGTAAGAAATAAAGTTTTTGATCGTGATATGAATCACGCAAGGGACCCCTTAACTATTAAGGGATATATAGAACGAATCGCACTTTTACCACTAAACTATACCCGCTACAATACCATTATTGTATATAAAAGGATCTTTTGTCGAACAAGGGAATCCGTCCTAATTATGCAATAAATAGGTGCATAATTTTACGATAATTAGAGTGTTGACGTGTTTCGTAAAGGGGGCCCCCTAATGAAATTTAGAAAAGGGGGCGAATCTTATTTTTGGATTTTGTTTTTGCTGAAGGTATTTTGACAGATAGATCTCTACAAAATTACTAAATTCATAACACAAAAATGCATTGTGTAAGAATCCAGAGTTCCATTCCTTTTTTAGATACGTTACCGGATTGATTCCTATGATATAGGATCAAACAAAAAGTCATTTTTATTTTTGTTTGATCATGTTTAAATTAATTACAAATTCCAAGTTTCTTTCAAATCTAATTACAGTAAAATGGATTCATGGGAAAAAAGAGCCATGCCAGTACCTACCTGGACTCTGGTTGGATAAAAAAAACAAACTAAAAAATAAAATCAATAATTCTATCTTTATTTATATATTTCTATATAATAAATAATAAATAGAAAAAAAAAGACAGATAAAATATATCAAATGACTATCAATCAATATCAAATAAGATAGAAAGAAGGCTTTTTTTCGAGCCCTACTTTTTGTTCTTTTTGTTTATGCGATGTATCATAAGCATAATAATTCTTTTTTGTTTTTTGAATTGGGGAGAGATGGCTGAGTGGACTAAAGCGGCGGATTGCTAATCCGTTGTACGAATTTTTGTACCGAGGGTTCGAATCCCTCTCTTTCCGTTTATTGATGATTTGGTACTTTTTTCTTTTGAAGTTATGGAGTTTTTTTTCTTCCCTCTTTGTTTCATTTTTTTTTACTAGTTAAAGATGTAAAATAGATAAAAAAAACAAAAAATATTTCAAAATCCAGCACAAGTAAGCAAAACAAAAAAGATTTTCTTATTCTTCACGTCCAGGATTACGTCCTGGATCATTAGATAGGAATCCGAAGATGAAAAGAGAAACAAAGAATATCACTATCATGTAAACAAATAGTTTTAGAGTAAGCATTACAAAATCTCCAAGAGAATTAAAAAAAAAAAACGACAGAGAAAGAGAATAGATTCTCCTCTATTTCATATTATGTTTCGTTTGATACTAAGTTGATACTAAGTTTATAAGAAATGAAGTAATTTCAAAAAAAAAAAAAAACTTAGGAAATTTATTTGTAGTAAGAATTGAGTCTTTATATTACCAAAATTTTTTTCAGATCCAGAATCAAGATCTAGGTATTGGTGGTGGACTCCAATCGAATAATAGAATTTTCATTTTTTAATGGAAAAAACAGAAATGATGAGATGGTCCAGATTTTTATTTTCTATCCAAATATTGAAATTTTTGGAATCAAGGATTCACGCTGTAAAACTTATCTGATCTTTTAAAATGTTATTATTTTTATTTTCGAATAAATTCTTAATTTTTTTCGGACATTATTCAAATTAAAGATCTTATCGAAAACTTACAGCAGCTTGCCAAACAAAAGCTAAGAGAAAAAAGAGTAAGGGTATTACTGGCATAAAATCTACAATTGGATTCAAAAAAGCGTAGGCTTCAGGTAATTTTTCCAAGAAAAAACTACTTGAATAAAGGGCAGAGTCAATACAAATACAGACCAAGCTAAAGATATTAAGCATAACAAAAATGTTGTTCTTTAAGAAAATAAATTGTATTTTTGCTTTTTTTGAATTCTCATTTTTATTGTATTTTTTTATATTATGTTATTATATATATGATATGATTTATTATATATATAATATATATATAATTTTATATAATTTGATTTATTATTATCATTTTTATTTATTATACTCTTATATTAAAATATTAAAATGAAATAGAAAAGAAAAAATCAATTTTGATTTCTAAATATAATATTTGATTTCTAAATATAATATAGAAATATATATAGAAAAGAATAGAAAAAGAAAAAATGGAAAATAATGGAATATAAATAAGTCAACTATGGAATTGATATTTAGAGATAGGAATATTACTAAATCAGTAAAAAAAACTAAAAAAATGAATCAACTAAGATCATACCCCCAATCCCTTTTTCATTTGAACTTATCCAGTTCAAAACAGTTTCATTCTGAAATCAAAAATCGAAGAAATCATATATTCATACAATATCTTAATTGAATTCTATGTAATGATCAATAAATTCAGTTTAATTCGATATTTATGCATATCCAAATTCTAGTAACAATTTAATTTATTCTATAGAATAAATTTAGAACTGGAATTGACGAACAACCCATAATAGTATTTATTAGTGTCGAATCAAAACAAAAATGGGGCGTGGCCAAGCGGTAAGGCAACGGGTTTTGGTCCCGTTATTCGGAGGTTCGAATCCTTCCGTCCCAGATCATATCTATTCATGATATGATATATACCTATTTGAATATAAATAGTATATCCGAATAAAGATTACCTTTTCTTTTTCTTAAAGAAATTCATTTTTTAAGAAATTCATTTTTTAGATTTACAAACTATGAAAATAGAATATTCAAATTATTGATAGAATATCGACTTCATTTTTACTTCTTTAGTTTAGAAATTAAACTGTCCATTCAGAAAACCTAGAAGTAGAAAGTATAGATTATTAGATTATCTATTGATTGAATTGAATTGAATGAATGACTATGCACCATTTAAAAATGGAATCAATTCCATACCAAATATAAACTAAAAACGAATGTTCTGGTAAAACATCGTTTCAAACGATGTGATAAAAAAAAGCAACGACTTGAAAAACATGATTAAATTAGCTGTGGATTCTTACATCCGCCATTTTATCGAATAGAATTGATTATATAGAAATCGGGATCCTCTTGGCTCGACATCATTTATTCTGTGCCACTAGAATTCAGACAGTAGAAGGATTGATGATAGAAATAGTACATGATGTTTATTTCTTTTTCAGGGTCAAGTATCGGAGGTTATTGAAAATCAATAAGTTAGAACAACTTCGTAACTATATTTTTGATACACAAATTGAAAGGATTCAATTCGAGCAAGGTTCAAAAAAAATAAAAATTTATTTGAATTGCTAAATGGATCAAAAGTGTATTCGAGGAAATCACTCGTCTTGTATTATTTTTTGAAAGAAACGAACAAAATGGTAAAATGGTTATGTTGCTTCCATTTTTGAGACGATTAAAGATCCCCCAAGTAATGTTATGATTCACGAATATTTGTATTAGAATGAAGAAAAACACTAGATTCGCAAGAAGAAAAGAAAAGCAAGAATAAAGCGCTCCATAAAAAAAAACCTTTAAAGGCTCTCTTTTCATTTGAGTTATTTTAAAGTTATCAAAATTTAGGTATGAGGTTGCGAATACAGTTATTCTTTTATTTTTTTTTTTTCAGAAAGAATAAGAAAAAAACGTAAACCATTGATTTACCGATTTGATTGATCTATTTGACATCATAATTAAAGACAGAATTTTGAATTTGATTGAGAGCCGTATGAAAAAAAATGAAAAAAAAACTTCTTATACGTTTCTAGGGGATATATTGTTCATCTATATGTATCCCAATGATCCGTTTATCGAATCGTTGAAATTGCTCTTTGATCCCGAAGAGAGGGAAGAAACCTCCGGAAAGTGTTTTTTTTTTGTTGATCCAATAAACAACCTATTTTTATATTCCTGTTATTTTGAATTTCCTTGAACAATGTGCTCAACTTACAGGAACTAGTCAGGATATTTAAAAAAAGGCGGGTGGTTTTATGGAACTTTGCCCTAATCAACAAACGGAATTGAATTAATGAAAATAAAGAGGGTGTGGATAACTTCTATAATAAAATATTTTTCATCGAATGACTATTCATCTATTGTATTTTCATGTAAAAAGGGGAAAAAAGCTCTATGGAAAAATGCTGGTTCAATTCAATGATGTTTAATAGGGGTTTAGAATACAGGTGTGGGTTAAGTAAATCAATAGACAGTATTGGTCCTATTGAAAATAACAGTGTAAACGAAGACCCATCTATTTTAACTGATAGTGAGAATTCTAGTTATAGCGACGGTGATTATTTAGTAGATGTCCTATCTGATAAAACTCTTTTAGTTAGTAATATTTTCAATTCCATATATTATGATAGTTTTTCCATATATTATGGAATTGAAAGTCAAAATGGAAATCAATTTTTGGAGATTGACAATAATAATTCTTTTTCAAATTCAATTGAAAATGAACCAGAAAGTTTTGTGTATAAAAATTCTAGGTTTTTGAAGGGCTCTTCTAGCATTTTGAAGAATGTCTATAAGAGTAATGATCATAATGATAATGACAGATATGATACTAACTATAATTGGAATAATACCGTTAATAATTCTATTGAAAGTTATCTTCGTTCTGAAATCCGTCTTGAAAGTTATCTTCGTTCTAGTATGGATAATTCCATTATTCAAAATTTACTTCCTCGTAAGAAATACGATTACAATTACAATCCTACTGACACTTACATTGACAGTAATGATCTCGGTGAGATTCCAAAGATTCCTGGAGACTATAGCCATTTGTGGGTTCGATGCGATAACGAAGATTGTCTCTTATTAAATTATAAGAGCACTTTAAAATCAAACAAGAATATTTGTGAATACTGTGGATCTCATTTGAAAATGAGCAGTTCAGATCGAATCGAACTTTTGATTGATCGAGGTACTTGGAATCCTATGGATGAAGACATGGTCTCTGTGGATCCCATTGAATTTGATTCTGATACGGATCCTACCAAGGACATTCAATATATGGTTGAGTACATTGACGCAATGAGTACTCACGAGCAAATTTACTATGGATTACTACCTGATTCTGATACGGAAGACGAATCTGACGAAGTTTATGACGAAGTTTATTGGGAACAGATTCACAAACAGGTTTACACTTTATTTGACTCCATTGAAGAAATGAGGCAAGATCTAAAAGTTAGAATTAAGTACGAACCTGCTCCGGAAAACGAACCTGATCCGGAAGACGAACCTTATATAAATCGTCTTGATTCTTATCAAAACAAAACAGGATTACTGGAGGCGGTTCAAACAGGCACAGGTAAACTAAATGGTATTCCTGTAGCAATTGGTATTATGGATTTTCAGTTTTTGGGGGGTAGTATGGGATCCGTAGTGGGTGAGAAAATCACTCGGTTGATCGAATATGCTACCAATGAATTTTTACCTCTTATTATAGTATGTGCGTCTGGAGGAGCGCGTATGCAAGAAGGAAGTTTGAGCTTAATGCAAATGGCTAAAATTTCTTCTGCTTTATATAAATATCAAATCAATAGAAAGTTATTCTATGTACCGATACTTACATCTCCTACTACTGGTGGGGTAACAGCTAGTTTTGGAATGTTAGGGGATATCATTATTGCCGAACCCGATGCTTACATAGCATTTGCAGGTAAAAGAGTAATTGAACAAACGTTGAATAAGGAAGTGCCCGAAGGTTCACAATCGTCTGACCTTTTATTCGAAAAGGGCTTATTTGATTCAATCGTACCACGTCCTTATTTAAAATTGGTTTTAAGTGAGTTATTGCAATTGCATGGTTTCTTTCCTTTGGCTCAAACTGAAAAATAATTAAGACTTTAATTTCATTTTTGTATAATAATAATTTATTATACAAAAATGAAATTAGAACACACAAGAGTAAAGTAATAAGATAAGAATAGAAAAATACTAAGAATAATATATTAAAAACGAATAATATAATAAAAACATTTATTATCATACACATGTTTCTTGTAGAAATAGAGGGCAAAATAAATCCAGTTATTTCGTTCTACACTCCTTATCTTTAATAAAACATTTATTATTTTTAGATTTTTTCCTTTTAATTCTTAATAAATCTTAATTGATTTTTTTCTTTGATTATGGATTTATTATATTATACTTAATTATGTATACTCCGTAGATAATAGATATATCTATCTATTCATCTCTATTCATTTAGATATACTTAGTATAATTTGTATAATTTTTAAAATAGACTTAGTATAAGTCTATATGAATTCTAGTGATTATAGACTATCTTTAATATAAGAAAAATCAAAATAGATATTAATATAACAATCAACAAAAAATAACAGGTACAAATACAAAATTGAGGTACCCCATTTTATGATAAACTTACCTTCCCTTTTTGTTCCTTTAGTTGGCCTAGTCTTTCCGGCAGTTGCAATGGCTTCTTTATTTCTTCATGTTCAAAAAAGCAAGATTTTTTAGATACGGGGAAAAGTACTACTATATAATATTACCTTAATAAGATAAGGAGTTGTTAATATAACAATAAAAAAAAAAAAAAGAACAGGTACAAATATGAAATGGAGGTACCCATTTTATGATAAACGTTTATGTGTTTTTAGTGGGCCTTGTCTTAATTGTAATGTCTGCTTTATTGGTTAATGTTCCAAAATTCATTAGTTGGGGATCAGAAAAACATGGTTGTCGTTCACAAGACGCATGGCTTGACATTGTACCGGGGTCCCGAAAACCAATCAATTTCTTCTGGGCTTCTTTCATTCTTTTAGGTTCATCAGGGGTGTTATATATTTCAGTTTCCAGTTATTATGGTAGACATTTTTTCTCTTTCATTTCATCTGAATTTGTAGTTCCTTTTTTGCCACAAGGGGTCACCCTGACTTTCTATGGAATCGCAGGTCTCTTTCTAAGTTTCCATTGGTGGCTTCTAATTTTTTGGAATGTGGGGAGTGGTTATAATTTTTTCGATAAAAAAAATAGAATGGTGTGTTTTTTTCGTTACGGATTTCCTGGAACATATCGTCGTATTTTTCTCCGAGTTCGTATGGAAGATATTCAGTCCCTCATACTACAAGCTAACCCAGAACCCAGTAGTGGTGTCCTTTATATGCAAACAAGAGAACAAGGGACCATTCCTTTGACTCCTGTTGATGATTATTATGATAGGACTCCACGCAACGTTATACAAAAAGCTTGGGACTTGTCCAGATTCTTGAGTGTACCAATGGAAATCGTTCCATATTCTTGAGTCTACCGATGGAAATCGTTGTATCAAAAAAATCAAAAATAAAAGCTTTCTTAGAGAAAGCTTTTATTTTTTGATTTCTGTATTATTTTGTATTCTTTATTTCCAAATTAAATTAAAGGAAAAAACAAACTTCCGAATTACAAATAAAAAAAGCGAGAATAGATTCTCAATTTATATTAAAAAAAATTAGAAATTGTTAGAAATTGAGACATAGGCTAGGCTCTATTACTTGTATTTACTTGTAATAGAACTTATGCTTGATAGAAAGTTGACAAATGAGATGAAACTAAGTTCATTAAAGACGAAAAATGGCAAAAAAGAAAGCATTCATTCCCCTTCTATGTCTTACATCTATAGTCTTTTTGCCCTGGTGCATCTCTTTTACATTTAAGAAAAGTCTGGAATCTTGGATTACTAATTTGTGGAATACGAAACAATCCGAAATTTTCTTGAATATTATTCAAGAAAAAACGATTTTAAAGAAATTTATAGAGTTCGAGGAACTGTTCCTCTTGGATGAAATGCTAAAGGAATACCCGGAAACACATTTACAAAATCTTCGTATGGAAATCTACAAAGAAACCATCCAATTGATCGAGACGAACAACCAAGACCGTATCCAGACGATTTTGGATTTCTGTACAAATATAATATGTTTCCTTATTCTAAGTGGTTATTCTATTAGGGGTAATCAAGAACTCATTATTCTTAACTCTTGGGTTCAAGAATTTCTATATAACTTAAGTGATACAATAAAAGCTTTTTCTATCCTTTTATTAACTGATTTATGTATAGGATTCCATTCAACTCATGGTTGGGAACTAATGATTGGGTCTGTCTATAAAGATTTTGGATTTACTCAGAATGATCAAATTCTATCTGGTCTTGTTTCGACTTTTCCAGTCATTTTAGATACAATTTTAAAATACTGGATTTTCCGTTATTTAAATCGTGTATCTCCGTCACTTGTAGTGATTTATCATTCAATGAATGAATGACTGAAAAAACGATCCACTGATCCAATTATAAAATTTGTTTTTTTGTATCTAAAAGCTAAACATTAAAAAATTGACTTATTCTTTTTCGTTCTACTCGTATTCTTCCTATATTCTAGGAAAATAATTTGAGTAAATAGCAGAATAATGGATAGGGAACTATGCCAGTAACCTACCTAATCTTATTGTAGAAATTTTCAGGATGAATGATTGGACCATGCAAACTAGAAATGCTTTTTCTTGGATAAAGGAAGAGATTACCCGATCCATTTCCGTATTGCTCATGATATATATAATAACTCGAGCACCCATTTCAAATGCATATCCCATTTTTGCTCAACAGGGTTATGAAAATCCGAGAGAAGCTACCGGGCGGATTGTATGTGCTAATTGCCATTTAGCTAATAAGCCTGTAGATATTGAGGTTCCACAAGCGGTACTTCCCGATACTGTATTTGAAGCAGTTGTTCGAATTCCTTATGATATGCAAGTTAAACAAGTTCTTGCTAATGGTAAAAAAGGTGCTTTGAATGTAGGTGCTGTTCTTATTTTACCAGAGGGTTTTGAATTGGCCCCTCCTGATCGTATTTCGCCCGAGATTAAAGAAAAGATAGGTAATTTGTCTTTTCAAAGCTATCGTCCCACAAAAAAAAATATTCTTGTGGTAGGCCCCGTTCCTGGGAAGAAATATAGTGAAATTACCTTTCCTATTCTTTCTCCAGATCCCGCTACTAAGAGAGATGTTCACTTCTTAAAATATCCCATATACGTAGGCGGGAATAGGGGAAGGGGTCAGATTTATCCCGACGGGAGCAAGAGTAATAATAATGTTTATAATGCTACAGCAACAGGTATAGTAAATAAAATTATACGAAAAGAAAAAGGTGGATACGAAATAACGATAGTGGATGCATCGGATGGACGTGAAGTGATTGATATTATACCGCCAGGACCAGAACTTCTTGTTTCAGAGGGTGAATCTATCAAACTTGATCAACCATTAACGAGTAATCCTAATGTGGGTGGATTTGGTCAGGGGGATGCAGAAATAGTGCTTCAAGATCCGTTACGTGTACAAGGTCTGTTGTTCTTCTTGGCATCTATTATTTTGGCACAAATCTTTTTGGTTCTTAAAAAGAAACAATTTGAAAAGGTTCAATTGTCCGAAATGAATTTTTAGGTATGTGGATTTATCAACATATTAAGCTGGTAATAAAGAACTAAATTTTTGTTGATAAATTATGGAAAGACCCTTTGGTTTTTCTAGTTTTTTTCTCCTCTATTTAAAGAATTCCTTGTACCGTAGAACTAGTCAGTCATAGTATGTATATTGTGAAGAAGAGTATTTTACTTTGGTTCTTTTTTTTTCAACTCTACAATTAATTCGAACATATGATTATGTCGCTTTTTTCACATTTCAATGCGCTAGAATAGAAATATATTAATCCTTTTCGATTGTAATAGAATTAAATTCCACTCGATACTAAACCTAAAAAAAAAAATAGGCAGAGAATCTTATATTAAGTAAAGTCGAAATAGGGAAAACAGGATTCTAGGATGGATAATTTGTCTTTTCCTAGAGTCCCATTCCTTATTGTTTATA